CCTGAGTCAATAAAAACTGAGAAAATTGACTCAAGACAAAATTTCATTTAGTAGCTCCGTTGTAGAATTCAGACCTAACCATTAATCGCGAAGCGGTGGGAACGACAGAACCCGTGAGTGTATAAGATTCTATTGAAAATGAATCCTAATGATTCATTAGGTAGGATGGCGAAACGAACCAGGAACCAATTCATTTATTCGAAAAAGTCATAGCATAAACTAATCCTATACAACTTAATTAAAAAATGAAAAGAGTAAATATTCGCCCGCGAAAATTTGTATTTTTTGGATTTCGAAATTTTAGGGAATCCGATATGATAATCAAAGGAAAAACAAAATAAAGATTTGTCATAACCTTCTAATAAAATAAAACGAAATTTTCTATAAATAGAAATCGAATAGATATTTAGTTATATCTAAAAAAAGATATACAATACAAATTTATAATAGATTATCAAAAATTCTCATGATTTATTGTTTCAATATATTATTCAGTAAATACATGATTAAATACATGTATATTATTTTAGAACCTTTTCCTTCGTGAGGAGCCGGATGAGAAGAAACTTTCATGTCCGGTTCTGTAGTAGAGATGGAATTAATATTAATAAAAAACCCTCAACTATAACCCCAAAAGAACCCGATTCCGTAAACACCATAGAGGAAGAATGAAAGGAATATCTTATCGGGGTAATCGTATTTGCTTCGGTAAATATGCTCTTCAAGCACTTGAACCCGCTTGGATCACATCTAGACAAATAGAAGCAGGGCGACGAGCAATGACACGAAACGCACGCCGCGGCGGAAAAATATGGGTACGTATATTTCCAGACAAATCAGTTACAGTAAGACCTACAGAAACACGTATGGGTTCGGGAAAAGGATCTCCCGAATATTGGGTAGCTGTCGTTAAACCAGGTAGAATACTTTATGAAATGAGTGGGGTAGCCGAAAATATAGCCAGAAAGGCTATTTCAATAGCGGCATCCAAAATGCCTATACGAACTCAATTCATTATTTCAGGATTAGGAATGTAGAACCAAAAGAAAGAAGTAAAGTGTTTTTTTGGATGAAAAAAAACAATTGTACGGTTCTTTTTTTGTTTTGAATAAACAACATTTCTTTTTTTTTTTTTACTTCGCCCTTTGCTTTGCATTGAAAAAAAGATAAAAAATAATATGATTCAACCTCAAACCCATTTGAATGTAGCGGATAACAGCGGAGCCAGAAAATTGATGTGTATTCGAATCCTAGGGGCTAGTAATCGACGATATGCTCATATCGGTGACGTTATTGTTGCTGTAATCAAGGAAGCAATACCAAATACACCGCTAGAAAGATCAGAAGTGATCAGAGCTGTAATTGTACGGACTTGTAAAGAACTCAAACGTGATAACGGTATGATAATACAATATGATGACAATGCTGCGGTTATTATTGATCAAGAAGGAAATCCAAAAGGAACTCGAATTTTTGGCGCAATTGCCCGGGAATTAAGACAATTAAATTTCACTAAAATAGTTTCGTTAGCACCTGAAGTATTATAAGATAAGATGAGACCATAATACAGGGGTTATAGTATTTGAAGTATTTGAATGAAATTTTGAATTAGTAAATTGTGTAAATTGTTTGTGTCTCATGTATATACCTTTCTATTTGATTTATAAATTTAAGAATTCAGTTTAATAATTCAGAAAAAAAAAAAAGAGCATGTTGATTATATCAAAATTCGGGGACAACAAAAATCTTCGTTTATTATGAGTAAAGACACGATTGCTAATATACTAACCTCTATACGAAATGCTGACATGAATAAAAAAAGAACAGTTCGAATACCGTATACTACGATCACTGAAAACATTGTTAAAATCCTTTTACGAGAAGGTTTTATTGAAAACATGAGGAAACATCAGGAGAGCAAGAAATACAAATACTTTTTGGTTTTAACGCTACGACATAGAAGGAATAGGAAAGGGCCCTATAGAACTGTTTTAAATTTAAAACGGATCAGTCGACCCGGTCTACGAATCTATTCTAACTATCAACGAATCCCTAGAATTTTAGGCGGGATCGGGATTGTAATTCTTTCTACCTCGAGGGGTATAATGACAGGCAGAGAGGCTCGACTAGAAGGAATCGGTGGAGAAATTTTGTGCTATATATGGTAATCTTTCTGATATCCGAATTATATACAGCACTTTCATAAAGTTTGAATTTCTGAACCACTCCCTAACGGGATACTTAAGGTTTGTTTAGATAATGAAAATATGATTCTAAGTTATGTTTCAGGAAGGATTCGGCATAATTTTTTTATCCACATACTATCAGTAGATAGAGTCAAATTTGAGGAAAGTGATTATGATTCAAACGGAGGACATATAATTTATCATTTATCGACTCTGAAACAAAATGGATTAATGATTCGGTGGTTTTCTCAATTTTGCCATTCATTTCGTAGAGATCGACCCCGAAATTCAAAATTTCAAGAAACTTATTTTCT